ACGCTTGGCGCCAATGATTTAAGAGAAAAAGAAGACTATGCCTTCGCCCTATGAAATATGAATATATATTAAGTAAAAATAGCATGGCACTTCGAATTCGATATGATAATGATAAAATTTTTCATTGTTTTTTCAAAACATTAGATTATGTATCGAGAGAGTAGTATGGGAGAAAGGGTATTTCCGATTTTCTCTTATTTATCGGGAGCCCAGCTCAGCGTCACAAACCTTTTTTGTTCACACCGGAAGGCTCTTAAAAATATTTCGATTATGTTATGCAGTTATGCAAGGAGTGCGAAAAAAAAACAAGATTTTTTCTTTGATTGTCTCAAAAAGAAACTTTGGGATTGCTGAATCACAAACAAAAAAATGAATATATTAATATAATATATAATATAAGGCAACGGAGCCATCATAGTAATTTTTAACTATTCCAAAAGAAAAAGGAAGGGTGGCCATTTGATCATTTAACCCACCAGGGTCTGGTATATTTTACTTTCTCTTTCTTGGAGGGTAAGGGTCAATTTTATTGTAAAGCCGTATGCATATGCAATGCATCAAAGATGCCCGTACGGTTGTTCAATTCTATCTTTTTTCCTATTATATTAGTCTTTATCTTTCTTTTCTCTTCGCTTCATCATGCGAGATAGAAGAACTTTTTATTATGTTATATCATCAGGGTAATGATGCATCAACCTGCTAGTACGTTTTATGATACACAAGCGGAAGAAGCTATCCTGGAAGCGGAAGAATTGCTGGAACTGCGTGAAACCCTCACAAGGGTTTATGCACAAAGAACGGGCAAACCCTTATGGGTTGTATCCGAAGACATGGAAAGAGATGTTTTTATGTCAGCAACAGAAGCACAAGCTTATGGAATTGTTGATCTTGTAGCAGTTGAATGAAAATAAGACGGATTTCACACAAATACGTAATTTGAGATTTTATCTATGATTTTACTATTCGAATAACTGGAAGTAATTCAGAATTCTCCGGTTAGGATCAATCTAAACCAGCCCATTATGTATAAATTCAGCATGCCAACTATTAAACAACTTATTAGAAATACAAGACAGCCAATCAGAAATGTCACGAAATCCCCCGCTCTTCGGGGATGCCCTCAACGTCGAGGAACATGTACTCGGGTGTATGTGCGACTCGTTTAGATCATACCATGAGCTGGTACAAAAGCAAGAAAAAAACTTTCCAGTATCAATGATCAGTACCGGTGAATAGTATAGAATGTAAGAAGGGACTCCATTCACTATATAAAATAATAATAAAAGCTATCACATTCCTACATTGTGGATAAATTTTATGGTTTCCGTTGGTGCAAATCTCAATTTAAGATGAGAAGTAATTCTCCATTGGTAGCAAATGGTTAGCCATTAAGCGGAGGAAATCTTTTTTTTTATTTACTTTCTTATTTACTTATTTAATACTTATTTAATTTGAATTTTTTTTTAATTTATTTAATTTAATTTTAATTAAATTTATTTCATTTTTACTTATTTAATTTACTTATTTAATTTACTTTTAAATAAATAAAAAATAAAAAAAAAGGCATAAAGATTAAGCTCCTACTCTGGCAAGAACGGACTAAGAGGGTCAGCTACCCAGCTAAGTTTCATAATTAAATACCGTTACTGTATAGGTAGATCTCATTGTGAAAGGCCTGTTGCTGGATAATTCATGGGTAGAGCCAAAAAGGGTGAACTATACAAGTTACCAATAACGTTGATTAAATGAAGTAAAGGCTCCGGTGTATAGAGAAGACCTCACCGTTTAGGAAGGCACCATAGAAACGAAGGAACCCGCTATTTCTTTATCCATTTTTTTATATTTTTGACACCTATAACACAATAGAATTTCTTTATTCCGCATTGAAATGCCTAAAAAAAATAAAAAATCGCGGTCAGGAAGGTTATAGTAGCCAAAGCCCTTGGAATTGTTATTTTATACATTGGAAAAATCCGTTTTGTTCTTAATAGATTAGGAAAGGGGAAAAGAATAACTGAAAGAAAAGAAATAAATTCGTTATTCGATGGAAGTTTCATCTATTCAATGACTAGAATTAGACGGGGATATATAGCTCGTAGACGTAGAACAAAAATTCGTTTATTTGCATCGAGCTTTCGAGGGGCCCATTCAAGACTTACTCAAACTATTACTCAACAGAAAATAAGAGCTTTGTTTTCGGCTCATCAGGATCGGGGCAGTCAAAAGAGAAATTTTCGTCGTTTGTGGATCACTCGGATAAACGCAGTAATTCGCGAAAGAGGGGTATCCTATAGTTATAGTAGATTAATACACGATCTGTACAAGGGACGGTTGCTTCTTAATCGTAAAATACTTGCACAAATAGCTATATTAAATAGGGATTGTCTTTATACGATTTCCAATGAGATAATAAAAGAAGTGGGTTATAAAAAGTCCGTCGGAATAATTTAAACGGGGTTTCCCGGAGAATGAACTCCGGGAAGGTAGAGTAGAAATTACTGGGATAAAAAAAATATGCTAAAATAGTCAAAACGAATGAACGCGCTCAGTAGAAAAAGCTTTCTCCAATTCTTTTTTTTTTTTCTTACAACCCGATAATCTAATCTGGATTCTCGGAAAAATACCAATCTGCCTTTGAGTTCGGATTCTAATTATGATTCCATTAAAATTATGATTCCAAAGTAAGCCTAGTTATTTCTGGTTCTGGTTCTGGTTCTGGTTCTGGTTCTGGTTCTAAGACCAGTAGTTCTAGCGATCGACTCCTTTCTTTCAAATTGTTTCTCATTATTGAGAAAGGGTAACAGAGATAAAATACGAGCTTGTTTTATAGCAATAGTAATTAATCGTTGTTGTTTCAAGGTCAATCTATTCACTCGTCTAGATAATATTTTGCCTTGTTCACTAATAAATCGACTAATTAAACTCATATTTCTATAATCAATCCGATCCCCTGATTGAATCGGGGGCAAACGTCTACGAAAAGATCGCTTGGATTTAAGAAAGGGTCGTTTGGATTTATCCATAGTTTGTTTTAGTTTATTCCTTATCTTTATCTCGAAAATCCTATTTCTTAATTCTCATTTTGAAAGTCACGGATATAGGATTTGTTTATTTTGTATTTAAATATGTTATATATAATGTTATTTTTTACCCTTCCTTGAAACTTGAAAGGGTAATATTCAGTTCGCCCTATTTCTTTATCTCCCCATGAATTGTATATTTGTAACAATGCGGACAGAATTTTCTCAATTCTAATCGATTAGGTGTATTGTGACGGTTCTTTTGAGTAATGTATCTGGAAATGCCTCTTGATACCCCATTAACCTCGTTTCGGACACAACTGGTACATTCCAAAATCACCGTTACTCGGACATCTTTACCCTTGGCCATGAACCTCCTTTGGATTTTTGATTTATTCAACTCTTCTACAAAACGAAAAAGAAGAAAGGAAGGAAAACAAATAGAAATTACTAACTTGAAATCGAATTCTAAAAGAAAGATCAAAGTACATAGTAAATTAAAGTCATAGTAAATAAAATGAAAATAAAAAATAATAAGTAATACAAAGATTTATAAACTCTATTTCAAATCGAAGTACAGTATTTCATTTCTCATTTAAATATCTTGTATAATACTTTTAAATATCTTGTATAATACTCTTTCCTTAGACCCACATTTTCTATTCTACTCCCCCATTACTCTATTATTTTTTATTAATATTCATTTTTTTATTGAACCCGAACCTCCCTATGTTGAATCCACTCTTATTTTTTCCCTTTTCTCCCTTATTTTAAAAATGTAAAAAAGGGAAAAAAGAGAAAAGAGGAGAGGGGGGTTAGTCACAGATATTTGATTCTATCTTTAACCTTCTTCATTCCTTACCATCTCAATAACTAAAATGAAAAAAAGGGGAATGTCAACGCATCCGGAAAAAAACGATTAATCTCTATCAATAGACCTGCTAAAGCCCCGAACCATAGCGTACTTAGTACTGGTGCCACAGAGAGATATGTTTTTAAATCTCGCATCGAAAACCCTCCTTTTTTATTGTAATACATAAATCGGTAGTTAAGGACTACTTATAGTTGTACACGTAATCCATAAGATTCCTCTAATATTAATATATTAAATTTTGTACAATGATCCAGTAAAAGTAAATAGGATTTTATCTTTTCTTAAAACAGAAAAAAAGCATCTCCCCCTTACCGAGCATTTGCGAAAAATACTCATTTATTTTTGTATATGTATACAAGTCTTTTACTATGATTATTATTATATTTTACTATGATTATTATTATATGTTAATATATGTTATGTTAATATATGTTAAATATTATATGTTAAATGAGACCAAAAAAAAAAAGATGAAATGGGCAGAAAATTGTGTATATCAACGGAGGAAATAACGATGTGGAAAACAAGACAGGAATTCTCTACAATGACACTGTAGAACAATGGAAGGGATGTGGCGCAGCTTGGTAGCGCGTTTGTTTTGGGTACAAAATGTCACGGGTTCAAATCCTGTCATCCCTACCTATTACTGCTCCTTTGAGCAGTAACGAGGGATCGTCTGAGATCGATTTAAATTGGGCATAGTATTTCAATAATACTATGCATCCAAAATAAATAATAAATAATAAATGGGTAATCCTTTTCTTTACAGTCTTATCTATTCATATAAGAAAGCGCTCTTAGTTCAGTTCGGTAGAACGTGGGTCTCCAAAACCCAATGTCGTAGGTTCAAATCCTACAGAGCGTGATTTTTTTATTCTTAGATCAAATTAGACTGAAATGGATTCAGTAACTTTTGCACAGCAATAGGAATTTGACCTCCTGTGGATTAAATAAAAAAAGGAGGAGGTCGATAAAAAAAAGAGATATTAATCAAAGGTCCAACTGATCACCACGTCTGTATTGTAAGTATGCAGTTACGAATAATCCAGCCAAAGTAATAGGAATTAGACCTAAGACGATTCCAAATAGAAAAACTTCAATCATTT